AATCTCTTATGAAAATCATCCACGTTTGAAACGCATCTTAATGCCTGAAAGTTGGATAGGATGGCCTTTACGTAAGGATTATATTGCTCCCAATTTTTATGAAATACAAGATGCTCATTGAAAAATAAGAAACTTATCTTCACTTCTACAATTCCAGAGATTGTTCTAGATTAACCAGAGTCATTGAAGTCTCATTTGTTTTATGGATAGGATAACAACCAATTTAACCTTTCGAATATGTATATGTGTATGAGGTATTCACTTTCTTTTTGAACGAGAGAGAAAAAAAGAAGATAAAATAGAATTTCTTTTTGTTACATACTTTGTATAATAAACTCTTTACCCATCTATAAAATAGATGGGGTATTTCTCTAAAGACCGAAAGTATGTAATATGATCTAGACTATTAATGCATATGTATGTCGATTCATATCAATGAATTTGTAGAAAAGAGACTCGTACAAATTAATCATGTGCCAGGAACCAGATTTGAACTGGTGACACGAGGATTTTCAGTCCTCTGCTCTACCAGCTGAGCTATCCCGACCATTCCAGATACCGCATTCTCAGTTTACTAGATAACTTGGGTCTATGTCAATTCAAGGGGTATTACAAAGTCTTATCCAGGTGCTAGAATTTCTTGGATCTTCAAAAAAAGGAAGACTTTGTAAGTTTCAGTATGAATAATGATATCGACCGTGACTCGTTCAAATGGGGAGTCTTTGGTCAAAGATGTTCATTTGTACATGTATCATATATCACAAGACTTGTCATAAGATAAAAATTTTTCACCCAGATCCATTTGTAAAAGAGTAGGGTGAATGAGAAAGATAACGAATTTTGAATTACTAACAAAAAAAAGATAAGATAAATAGTTAAGGAGTCAAATGGGCTTTTTTGGGGATAGAGGGACTTGAACCCTCACGATTTTTAAAGTCAACGGATTTTCCTCTTACTATAAATTTCATTGTTGCCGGTATTGACATGTAGAATGGGACTCTATCTTTATTCTCGTCCGATTAATTAGTTCTTCAAAAGAACTATCAGACTGTGGGGTGAATGCTTTGATCGATGCATATTCCATTCTTTCTTCAATATGGAATCGATTCACAACAAATTTTTCCGTTTTTTATATAAAAAATACAGATTCAGGTCGTTATTAATCATTTGATAGAGTATTTCAGTACGTATATGTATGTATATACGTATATCCTTCATCTTTTCGGAAGTTTCAATGGAAGGATTCCTCTACCAATGCAACACAGTCAACTCCATTTGTTAGAACAGCTTCCATTGAGTCTCTGCACCTATCCTTTTTCACCTTCTGAACCTTTGTTTGTTTTTGGAAAACAGGATTTGGCTCAGGATTGCCCATTTTTTTAATTCCGGGGTTTCTCTGAATTTGAAAGTTCTCACTTAGTAGGTTTCCATACCAAGGCTCAATCCAATTAAGTCCGCAGCGTCTACCAATTTCGCCATATCCCCCTTTCTTTTTGTTTTGAGATTAGGATCTCATTTTGATTGTGATGTTGTTCTACTTTTTCTTTCATTTCTTCATTTCTACTGGAACCGTTGAATTCATTAAATTCAATAAGGATTCCTATTTCGAAAAAGTTGTTCTCTTCTTTGATTTCTTGGTTATCTTGTTTCATCTTCTATAGGAAACCCACATTTGGTCCAATCAAAAACGATTCTATCATTTCTGTATCCGCAATTCAATATAGATGGATATATGCCACGTATATATGTCTCTCTTCTGCTCGTTTTTCCCATGCAATTTGGAATACTTGAACGGTCGATTCTTTTTTCTAAATAGAAAAACTATATGATATGGAATAAAATATAGAAGTGTAATAAAAATACTTTCAATTTTGATTTGAAAGCAAAAATAAAAATTTTTGAATCTAAAAAGAATAATCTAATTGATATAATTGAGAAAAAGAAATCGAAATTATATATCGCTAGATTAATCGTTATATTCTATAGTAAGTATGAGTATTGAATATTTCCTTTCCATTCTATATTCTATTTTTCGATATTCATTATGACTAGCTACTAGCTAATAATGAATCACTAAGAATGCAAATCTTATAATCTTATTCTTATATAATTAAGTATATATATACTTATACTATATATATATATATAATAGTATTCTTTTTTAAATTAATAGCCAAGATTCCAATAGTTTATTGAATTCCTATGCATGTCTAATTTCTCTTATGTGAGCCTGCTTAGCTCAGAGGTTAGAGCATCGCATTTGTAATGCGATGGTCATCGGTTCGATTCCGATAGCCGGCTTTTCTCTATTTATTTTATTCGAGTTTTTACATGATTGAGAATGTGCCTTTGAAATCCGAAATAAAAGAATATTGAAAAAACTTCTCCCTCTTTTTCCAAAAAGTTGTCGATTTTTTATGTTATAGGAACTTCCAACTATGTCACGAAAAGAGTTTTTTTCTCTTTTTTCTCTATCTATATAGAATATATCTATATAGAA